GGAACGACAAAACCTGTGAATGCAGACGATTCTCTTGACAACGAATCCTAATGATTCATTGGGTGGGATGGCGGAACGAACCAGGGACCAATTCATTTATTCTGAGAGGTCATAACAACTAAGATAGATATTGAAAGAGTAAATATTCGCCCGCGAAAGTTTTATTTTATTGGATTTATAAATTTTGTTCGATCCGATATGATAAATAAAGATTCGTTATAACTTTCTAAAAAAAAAAAAAAAAAATATACAAATTTTTAATAGATTCGCTGAAATCAACTCTCAAAGAATCCCGTGATTGAGAGATTTAGAATAGAATATTATTCATTAAATACCTGTAATGTATATCTTAATACAATATTTTTTCATCGTGTCATTCGCGAGGAGCTGGATGAGAAGAAATTCTCATGTCCGGTTCTGTAGTAGAGATGGAATTGAGAAACAACCATCAACTATAACCCCAAAAGAACGAGATTCCGTAAACAACATAGAGGCAGAATGAAAGGAATATCTTATCGAGGTAATCATATTTGTTTCGGTAGATATGCTCTTCAAGCACTTGAACCCGCTTGGATCACATCTAAACAAATAGAAGCAGGACGACGAGCAATGACACGAAATGCACGCCGTGGTGGAAAACTATGGATACGTATATTTCCCGACAAACCAGTTACAGTAAGACCTACGGAAACACGTATGGGTTCGGGGAAAGGATCTCCCGAATATTGGGTAGCTGTAGTTAAACCAGGTAGAATACTTTATGAAATGAGCGGAGTAGCAGAAAATATAGCCAGAAGGGCTATTTCAATAGCGGCGTCCAAAATGCCTATACGAACTCAATTCATTATTTCGGGATAGAAATGTAGAACCAAAGTAAAGAAGTCTTGGGGATAAAATTGCAATTACAGGTTTTCTTTTTTTTTTGACAAACAATATTTTTTTTTTCTTCGCCTCTTTTGCTTTGCATTGAAAGAACAGACCAAATTCAAAAAATGATATGATTCAACCTCAGACCCATTTGAATGTAGCGGACAATAGCGGGGCCCGAGAATTGATGTGTATTCGAATCATAGGAGCTAGCAATCGCCGATATGCTCAGATTGGTGACGTTATTGTTGCTGTGATCAAGGAAGCAGTACCAAATACGCCTCTAGAACGATCAGAAGTGATCAGAGCTGTAATTGTACGTACTTGTAAAGAACTCAAACGTGACAACGGTATGATAATACGATATGATGACAATGCTGCAGTTATTATTGATCAGGAAGGAAATCCAAAAGGAACTCGAGTTTTTGGTGCGATCGCTCGGGAATTGAGACAGTTAAATTTCACTAAAATAGTTTCACTAGCACCCGAAGTATTATAAGATGAGACCCTAATCTAATTCTAATACATGATATAGTTATAGGATTTGAATGAAATAGATTAATTAGTAGATTGTGTATCACGCATATACCTTTAATAATTCATAAAACATAAAAAAAAAGCAAAAAAGAGCATGTTGATTATATCAAAATTCGGAGGCAAGAATAATTGTCGTTTATCATGAGTAGGGACACTATTGCTGACATAATAACCTCTATACGAAATGCTAACATGGATAGAAAAGGAACGGTTCGACTACCATCTACTAACATCACTGAAAACATTGTTAAAATACTTTTACGAGAAGGTTTTATCGAAAACGTGAGGAAACATCGAGAAAGAAACAAATATTTTTTGGTTTCAACCCTACGACATAGAAGAAATAGGAAAATACCATATAGAACTTTTTTAAATTTAAAACGGATCAGTCGGCCTGGTCTACGAATCTATTCTAACTATCAACGAATTCCTAGAATTTTAGGCGGGATGGGGATTGTAATTCTTTCTACTTCTCGAGGTATAATGACAGACCGAGAAGCTCGACTAGAAGAAATCGGTGGAGAAATTTTGTGTTATATATGGTAATCTTTCTGATATCCGAAGTGGATCCGGAACTCCATATTTGTGAAATAAAAAAAAAGTCGTTATGATTCAACCAGAGGGCGCATAATTGATACATAATTTATAATTGATAGACTCCGCAATAGAACTAAAGATTCGAATGATTAGGCGGTTTTTGCAACTTCAACATTCTTTTCATTGGGGATATAATTCGAGGTTCAAAATTTCAAGAAACTTATTTTCTTCCAATAAATAGATTCGGAATTAAGTTAAGGACTAACAACTATGAAAATAAGGGCCTCCGTTCGTAAAATTTGTGAAAAATGTCGACTGATCCGTAGGAGAGGCCGAATTATAGTAATTTGTGCCAATCCGAGACATAAACAAAGACAAGGATAGTCTTTTGAAATCGAAAAAGGACTCTCTAAAGGACCCGATGAGCAAATAAAAAAAAAAGATCTGTTTTGACATGATATGGATATATCCATATATATGAATATGACTTATATTTATGAGATGATAAAATATGGCAAAACTTATACCAAGAATTGGTTCACGTAGGAATGCACGTATT